TTAATTGACCTCCTCCTTAATCTCCAGGAGGTCAAATTCAGGTTGCAGTTCAAGTTAGTGAAGTTATTTTATTGTGATTCAACATTAAAAGAACAGAATCACGCTCTGTAGGATTTGAACCTACGACATCGGGTTTTGGAGACCCACGTTCTACCGAACTGAACTAAGAGCGCTTTATTATGATGGGAGATACGGATGTCAAGAAAAGGATTCTTTTTGTACCCCCAATACATCTTGTATGTATAGTATCATAAAATGGTAGATTGTGTCCAATTTTAATCGATCTCAATTGACCCCTCGTTACTGTCCATAGGAGAAGTGATAAGTAGGGATGACAGGATTTGAACCCGTGACATTTTGTACCCAAAACAAACGCGCTACCAAGCTGCGCTACATCCCTTTCATTTGTTGTACAGTGCCATTGTAGGGAATCCATGTTTTGTTTTCCACATCACAATTTCCTCTATCTAAATAGAATTTATTTTGCCATTTCTTCTTTTTGGTTTTTTGGTTTCATTCTCATAAAGAATTATATACATACCTAACGTATAAACGTAGAAAGGAATGAATATTTATCAGTAGTGCTCAGGAAGGAGGGTTCATCTTTTTCTGTTTTAGGGACAGGTAGATTTCATCTACCGGATCGTTGTATATATCCATTTTGGTTAGAGATTCCCCGTACAAATGATCTTTAACTACATATGCATCTGATCATATATGTATTACAATATACAATAAAGTCAATAAAGTTAAAGAAAAAGAAGGAGGATTTTCAATGCGAGATATAAAAACATATCTCTCCACGGCACCTGTGCTAACTACTCTATGGTTCGGGTCTTTGGCGGGTCTATTGATAGAGATCAATCGTTTATTCCCAGATGCGTTGACATTCCCCTTTTTTTCATTCTAGTTATTGACATGGGAAGGGATCAAGAAGATTAGAGATACAATAAATTCTCTGTGACTAACCCCCCCCCTTTTTTTTTCGGTTCTTTAGGATAGGAAAGAAAGAGTAAAGAATAAAAGTGGATTGAATCTCATCGAAACTCGGGTTCGGGTTAATATAGGGAGAACAGAAATGGAAATGTGGGTCGAGGGCAGGCTGTTCAAGATCATACAAGATACTAAATGAAATACTGGGATTGGGAATACTTGATAGTTAGAAATATTTGTATTACTTAATAATTTGATTACTCTATTGATTGCAACGAAATCTTTCATAATTGAATTGGATTTCGAGTTAGCAACTTCTCGTCTATTTATTTTTCATTCCTTTCTTCTTCGCTTCGGTTCGAATCGAAAATAGAAGAATTGAGTGAATTCAAAATCCAAAGGAGGTTCATGGCTAAGGGTAAAGATGTCAGAGTAGTAGTTATTTTGGAATGTACCAGTTGTGTCCGAAATGGTTTGAATAAAGAATCGCGGGGCATTTCCAGATATATTACTCAAAAGAATCGACACAATACACCTAGTCAATTGGACTTGAAAAAATTCTGCCCTTATTGTTACAAACATACGATTCATGGGGAGATAAAGAAATAAATCGAACGGAACGCGTGTGCCACTCTTCCAAGGAAGAGGAAGAAATTACATATACATATATAATATATACAAATCCAGTCCTATTTTGGTCGGATCCGAAATGAATGTGAAGAAATAGGATTTTAGAAATAAGAAATAAACCATGGATAAATCCAAGCGGCCCTTTCATAAATCCAAGCGATCTTTTCATAGGCGTTTGCCCCCAATTGGATCGGGGGATCGAATTGATTATAGAAACATGAGTTTAATTAATCAATTTATTAGTGAACAAGGAAAAATATTATCTAGACGAGTGAATAGATTAACCTTGAAACAACAACGATTAATTACTATTGCTATAAAACAAGCTCGTATTTTATCTTCGTTACCTTTTCTTAATAATGAGAAACAGTTTGAGAGAACCGGGTCGATCCCTAGAACTACTGGTCCTAGAACCAGAAATAAATAAGCCTATTCCTCAATCGAATCAAAACTCTAATTCGAACTCAGATTGAAGTTTTGTTCGAAAAAGCCGAGAGATTGTCGCGCCGTAATGTAATAATAAAAAAAAGAATGGGGGAAGAATAAATCTTTTTTTTTTATTGAAACGTGTTCGTTCATTCCTACTACTTATCTTATCATACGAATTTCTACTATACCCTCCCGGAGTTCATTCTCCGGGGAACTCCGTTTAAAGTATTCCAGTGAATTCCTTCCAATCTCCTTATTTGATGATCGCATTGGAAATCGTGTCAAGACAATTCCTATTTGATATGGCTATTTGTGCAGGTATTTTACGATTAAGAAGCAACTGCCTCTTGTACAGATCAAGTATTAGTCGACTATAACTATGGGATCCCCTATTCTCACGAGTTACTGCATTTATCCGAGTGATCCACAAACGACGAAAACTTCTCTTTCGCCTGCCTCTATCCCGATGAGTGGAAACCAAAGCTCTCATTTTCTGTTGAGTAGTAGTTCGAGTAAGTCTTGAATGAGCCCCTCGAAAGGTTGCTGCAAATAAACGAATTTTTGTTCTACGTCTCCGAGCTATATATCTTCGTCTAACTCTGGTCATTGAATCAAAAGAAACTTTGATGAATAACTAATTGATTTCTTTTCTTTCAGTCATTCTTTTCCCCTCTCCTGGTTTATTAATAACAAAACGGATTCTTCCGATGTATAAAATGAAAATACAAATTCCAATGGCTTTTGCTACTATAACCTTCCCAACCACGATTTTTTTATTTCTTCCAGGCATTTCACCTCAAAAAAAAAAGAAATTGTACCGATATTAGGTATAAAATAAATCGTAAATGGACAAATAGTGGCTTCCATCGTTTCTATGGTTACTTCTTAAACGGCGAGGTCCTCTCTATACACCGGAGCCCCTTTCCTCATTTAATCAATGTTATTGGTAACTTGTACAGTTCACGCTCTTTGGCTCTACCGATGAATTATCGAGTAATAGGTCTTTTTCAATGGGATCTATCCATACAGTGACGGCATTTAATTATGAAGGTTGAATAGGTAGCTGACCCTGTTAGTCCGTTCTTGCAAGAGTAGGAGCATAATCTTTCTGCTTCTTAAATATCATTCCCCCGCTTAATGGATAACCATTTGCTACCAATGGGAATTGCTTTTCATCTCAAGTCGAGGTGATTGGATTTGCACCAATGGAAACCATAAATTCCGTACAAATAGAGGTATACGAGAGGAGATCTTTATTTTTCGATAGTGAATGGAGTTCTTCCGTTCTATTCATTGGTACGAGTCATTGATACTGTAAAAATCGCCTCATTTGTTCTAGCTCATGATCCGAACGAGTCGCACATACACCCTAGTACATGTTCCTCGACGCTGAGGACATCCTCGAAGAGCGGGGGATTTCGTGACATTTCTGATTGGCTGTCTTGTGTTTCTAATAAGTTGTTTAATAGTTGGCATGCTGAATCATATACAGAATGGGCTGGTTTAGATCGATCCTAACCGGATGATTAGGAATTACTTCCATTTCATATTTTACCCAGGTAAGAAGATAAAAGATCAAATAAGGGTTCATTCAAATTATGATTCGAAATGGAATCAAAGATTTAGGCAAAATCCCCGGTATTTTCGATCGCTACAAGATCAACAATGCCATAATCTTGGGCTTCTGTTGCTGACATAAAAACATCCCTTTCCATGTCTTCGGATACAACCCATAAAGGATTGCCCGTTCTTTGTACATAAACCCTTGTGAGGGTTTCGCGGAGTTTCAGTAGTTCTTCCGCTTCCAGGATAAATTCTCCTGTGGGTGCCTCATAAAAAGAACTAGCAGGTTGATGGATCATAACCCTGATGATATAACATAATGAACGATTCCTCTATCTCGCATGATTGGGCGAAGGGAAGGGATAAAGAATAACAAGCAGGGAGAAAAAGATAGAATTGAACAACCGTACAGGCATCTTTTGTGCATACGGCTCTGTAATGGAATTTTTTTTCTCTTTTTTCATCGAAGAAAGAGACAAGTCGAATCTATCAGACCCAGATCGTTGAATGATCCATTTACCATCCTTCCTTTCGGAGTAATCAAAAAATACTATGATGGTTCCGTTGCTTTATATATTTATCTCGTCTGTGATTCAGCAATCCCAAAGTTTCTTTCTGATCCGATCAAATAAAAATAAGTAAAAAATGATCTTTTTTTTTTTTTTGATTTTCACACTCTTTCATAACATAAATATTGGAAAGAGACTTCTGATGTGGAAGCAAAAAGGTTTGTGACGCTGAAATGGACCCCGATACATAAGATCAAGTCGGAAATAACCTTTCTTTCATACTACTATCTCGATACATAATCTCATATTATGAAAAAATAATAATAGTTTGCTCATATCGAACTTGAAATGCCATGCTATTATTACTTACATATATATATATATTATTATTATTTAATTCATATTCCATATGACGAAGGCATAGTCTTTTTTTCTCTCAAATAAAAAAACTCATTGGCGCCAAGCGTGAGGGAATGCTAGACGTTTGGTAATTTCTCCTCCAACCAGGATGAAAGATCCCATTGAAGCGGCTAATCCCATGCATATTGTATGTACATCTGGGGGCACAAATTGCATAGTATCATAAATAGCTATTCCTGGGATTACCCATCCGCCGGGAGAATTTATAAACAAATACAGATCTCTGGTATCATCCTCTATACTGAGATATACCATGAGACCAACAAGTTGATTCGAGATCTCGCTATCAACTTCTTGGCCTAAAAAAAGTAATCTTTCTCGATGAAGTCGGTTGATTAGGACAAAATTCTATTCCTTAGGAACCGTACACGCACCTTTGGGTGCATACGGTTCAAAAAATCAAAATTGAGAAAAAAAAAAAAAGAAATTGTCGATTCCAGCCCTATTTCTTTTTTCGTAGCGGGCTTTTTCTTCCATTTTTTAAGAAACATGAGTTTTGACTTGCTTCCCTATAAAATCAAAAAAGAATTCACTGAACTTATCGAGCTAACCCCTCATTGATGTATTGTTTCATCGAGATCTAAATCACGATGTAATTTTCTTGTTCCCGAATGGGCCTCTTCCACTCTTTTAGGTTTATGCTCTACTCCGGGTAAAGATCTGCCCGAATTCGATTTGCACATATAGGACAAATGATCCCAGTACCGCTTCTTTTTGCTATGCCTTCTTTTTTTTTTTTCAATTTGTTTCATTTTCATGCCTTCCACAAAATATTCGATGTATTCATAATATTATTCCATTAATTGGCAATTTGAGATCACTCATATGGTATAAAGGAATCATTTCTGATAGGGTGGTAATCATACATGGATTACCTTGGTATTTTCTGAACGGAGCCTGTATACTTCATTTTATTGGTCCAAGCCAACCATAAATTCTTTTAATTGAGAATATTGATCCTCCAACCAAATAAATTGATCTAATTGCACTTCACGCTTCGAATTATTGATGGTTCAATCAATCTTTCTTGGGCGAAACAGAGGATATCTCGATCGGGGGAGAGAACGGGGAAATCCCATATGACCCAATATGTCTGACAAGTCACACTATACGTCAACCCAAACTGCATCTTCCTCTCCAGGACTCCGAAAAGGTACTTTTGGAACACCAATGGGCATTAAATGAAAGAAAAATGAAGTATTCTATTTCACTTTGATGTGGAAACGTAACAAACAATGGTTTATTGTCTTCATAATATTGTCGTTTATCGTATTTTATCGATAGATTGGAAGATTCATAGAGGAAGACGGAATAAAGGAAAATTCTTACGAACGGATCGTTCGAATGAGAAACAAGTATCTATACATTCGCTCACAAAAAATAGGATTAATCCCCCCATTGCGTATTGTTACTTATTGGGTATAGAATAGATCTGCTTCTCTTTGTTCCTACGAACAGAATTGTTCAATTATTACTAACGGAACAGAATAAATATTAACCCTTGTTTCGAGATAATCCAATGAAAAGGTGAGGTCCATAGCATAGTTATTTCCAATGTGATAAAGTTACATAGTATCTATTTTTTCTTTGAGAAAGGGGTATTTCCATGGGTTTGCCTTGGTATCGTGTTCATACCGTCGTATTGAATGATCCCGGTCGGCTGCTTTCTGTCCATATAATGCATACAGCTCTAGTTTCCGGTTGGGCCGGTTCGATGGCTCTATACGAATTAGCAGTTTTTGATCCTTCTGACCCCGTTCTTGATCCAATGTGGAGACAGGGTATGTTCGTTATACCCTTCATGACTCGTTTAGGAATAAACAATTCATGGGGCGGTTGGAGTATTACAGGAGGAACTATAACGAATCCGGGTATTTGGAGTTACGAAGGTGTGGCCGGGGCACATATTGTGTTTTCTGGCTTGTGCTTCTTAGCAGCTATCTGGCATTGGGTGTATTGGGACCTAGAAATATTCTGTGATGAACGTACGGGAAAACCCTCTTTGGATTTGCCCAAGATTTTTGGAATTCATTTATTTCTCTCAGGGGTGGCTTGCTTTGGGTTTGGCGCATTTCATGTAACAGGCTTGTATGGTCCTGGAATATGGGTATCCGATCCTTATGGCCTAACCGGAAAAGTACAATCTGTAAATCCAGCGTGGGGCGCGGAAGGTTTTGATCCCTTTGTTCCGGGAGGAATAGCCTCTCATCATATTGCAGCAGGTACATTGGGTATCTTAGCAGGTCTATTCCATCTTAGTGTCCGCCCACCCCAACGTCTATACAAAGGATTACGCATGGGCAATATTGAAACTGTCCTTTCCAGTAGTATCGCTGCTGTCTTTTTTGCAGCTTTCGTTGTTGCTGGAACTATGTGGTATGGTTCAGCAACTACCCCGATCGAATTATTTGGTCCCACTCGTTATCAGTGGGATCAGGGATACTTCCAGCAAGAAATATATCGAAGAGTTGGCGCCAGTCTAGCCGAAAATCTGAGTTTATCGGAAGCTTGGTCTAAAATTCCCGAAAAATTAGCTTTTTATGATTACATCGGTAATAATCCGGCGAAAGGTGGATTATTCCGGGCAGGCTCAATGGACAACGGGGATGGGATAGCTGTTGGATGGTTAGGACACCCTATCTTTAGAGATAAAGAAGGGCATGAACTTTTTGTACGCCGTATGCCTACTTTTTTTGAAACATTTCCAGTAGTTTTGGTGGACGGAGACGGAATTGTGAGAGCCGACGTTCCTTTTAGAAGAGCAGAATCGAAGTATAGTGTCGAACAAGTGGGTGTAACTGTTGAGTTCTATGGTGGCGAACTCAATGGAGTCAGCTATAGCGATCCTGCTACTGTGAAAAAATATGCTAGACGTGCCCAATTGGGTGAAATTTTTGAATTAGATCGTGCTACTTTGAAATCCGATGGTGTTTTTCGGAGCAGTCCAAGGGGTTGGTTCACTTTTGGACATGCTACATTTGCTTTGCTCTTCTTTTTCGGGCACATTTGGCATGGCGCTCGAACCTTGTTCAGAGATGTTTTTGCTGGGATTGACCCAGATTTGGATGCTCAAGTGGAATTTGGAGCATTCCAAAAACTTGGAGATCCAACTACAAGGAGACAGGTAGTCTGATACAACATTGCTCTGGTATCTTTCGCCTCTCTATTTGATTTTTTTGATTTGACATAAGGTACCGTAGAAATATTGATTTGAATCATCGCCTTTCTTTGCTCTTGTCCTTTCTTTATCTGGGAAATAATCCTAAATGAACAGGTGTGGAAGCTATAATTGTAAACAACGATCGAATCTATGGAAGCATTGGTTTATACATTCCTCTTAGTCTCGACTTTAGGGATAATCTTTTTCGCTATATTTTTTCGAGAACCGCCTAAGGTCCCGACTAAAAAGATGAAATGATTTTTCATTATCTTAATTGAAGTAATGAGTCCCCCATATGGGGGACTCATTACTTCAATTAGTCTCCGTGTTCCTCGAATGGATCTCTTAGTTGTTGAGAGGGTTGCCCAAAAGCGGTATATAAGGCGTACCCTGTAAAGCTTACAAGTGAACCAGATATGGAGATGGCGACTAAGGTTGCTGTTTCCATTATTAGAGAATTTCAAGACCACGATGGATCTATGCTACGATAAGATCGTTTATTTACAACGGAATAGTATACAAAGTCAACAGATCTCAACCAATGCAATAGTATTTATGGCTACACAAACCGTTGAGGGTAGTGCTAGATCTGGGCCAAGACGAACTATTACAGGGGATTTATTGAAACCATTGAATTCAGAATATGGTAAAGTGGCTCCTGGATGGGGAACCACCCCATTTATGGGTGTCGCAATGGCTCTATTTGCGATATTCCTATCTATTATTTTAGAGATTTATAATTCTTCCGTTTTACTGGATGGAATTTCAATGAATTAGGTCCATAAGAACCAGAAGCCCTAGCTTTTCAATCAAAAATGAATCACTTAGGACTCAGATTTATAGTCCATTCTGGTAGTTTGACCGTGGAATTCCGTTGTTTCGGTATTTCCGGAATATGAGTGTGCGACTTGTTATAATTGATCCTATTGATAGTACAGAGAATGGGTCTGTCATCTCGACAGAGATGGTTCTGCCTCGTCGGATATTCATCCTAGTATCTGGAGCACGGAATATATGGAATAGATCAAGAAATATTTGAACTATGATTCATACCTACTATTCAGACCTCGTGACTGGACTTCAAAAAATTTTCAAACAAAGAGGTATTTGATAAATTGAACGATTTTTCTTCCTTTAGAATCATGCTTATTTTGACCGAAGGACAAATCTTTCTCTGGATTTTTAGTCATTACATCTATGAATAAGTGATGATCAAATAGTTCTTACTCATAGAACCCTTGGTCTTAGTTTTTGGGTTTTATTGAATCATCGTGGTTCTAGTATGAATCTGAGGTTTCAATCGATTCATAGGGTCTCAACAAGAGAATTCCTATCAAAAAAAAAATAGTAAACAATAGTCAATCTGCATTACGCACAAACAAAAACAACAAATCAAATAACAAATAAATAGGGGAATAGAAGATTCAAGAGGCCTGTAACGATCAACATAAAGACAGATGAGCTAACTTGATATTTTGGCATTCTCATCACAACAAAGAAGAGAGTTCGGATTTTGGTCCCTTCGTATCTTCAGAGACGATTGAATCAAGTGGATAAATAAGAAATTTCAAATTTTCTATTACATATCCATTGTAATCAGTATTTGGGTGTTTCTGCTTGAGCCGTACGAGATGAAATTCTCATATACGGTTCTCAGAGGGGGAGTCCCCTTGGTTTACCTATCTCAATAAAGTATATGATTGGTTCGAGGAGCGTCTCGAGATTCAGGCGATTGCAGATGATATAACTAGTAAATATGTTCCTCCTCATGTCAATATATTTTATTGTCTAGGAGGGATCACACTTACTTGTTTTTTAGTACAAGTAGCTACGGGTTTTGCTATGACCTTTTACTATCGTCCGACCGTTACGGAGGCTTTTGCCTCTGTTCAATACATAATGACTGAGGCTAACTTTGGTTGGTTAATCCGATCAGTTCATCGATGGTCAGCAAGTATGATGGTCCTAATGATGATCCTACACGTATTTCGTGTGTATCTCACGGGCGGATTTAAAAAACCTCGCGAATTGACTTGGGTTACGGGTGTGGTTCTGGCTGTATTGACTGCATCGTTTGGTGTAACTGGTTATTCCTTACCCCGGGACCAAATCGGTTATTGGGCAGTAAAAATCGTGACAGGCGTACCTGAAGCTATTCCCGTAATAGGATCACCTTTAGTAGAGTTATTGCGTGGAAGTGCTAGTGTGGGTCAATCTACTTTGACCCGTTTTTATAGTTTACACACTTTTGTATTACCTCTTCTTACTGCCGTATTTATGTTAATGCATTTTCCAATGATACGTAAGCAAGGTATTTCAGGTCCTTTATAGAGAAGACAGATCATAGATATTTGTA